GTGCACTCTCTACTTTTTGTTGAAAGGCTTAAAAAGAAAAACTTGTTTTCGTTATTAGGCCTAATTAAATTGAAGCAAAATTTTAGAACTTGGTCTACAACAAAAAAATTTGAGGTTTTAATAAGGCCAAAAAAACAAAAAACAAAAAAGGAAAAGAAACGACAAGAAACAAAAGAACAAATAGAGATAGCGGAAGCCTGGGATACTTTTGAACTCACCCAAGCATTAAGAGGTTTTTTATTAATAACCCAATCTAGTTTGAGAAAAAATATTATATTACCTTCATTGATCATTTTCAAAAATATTGGACGTATTTTATTTTTGCAAAACTCTGAATGGTTCGAAGATTTTGAAGAATTAGAGAAAGAAACTCATATTCCATGTACTTATAATGGTATTCCATTAGGTGAAAAGGAATTTCCTAGAAATTGGTTGACAGAAGGTATTCAGATCAAAATTTTATCGCCTTTCTGTTTGAAACCCTGGAATGACAAAAAAGAAAATTTATCGGCGAGTCAGAACTTTTGTTTTCTAACAATTTGGGGTCAGGAAACCAACCACATTTTTGGTAGACCAATAAAAAAAACTTCTTTTTTTAAACCCGTTTTTATAGAACTTGAGAATCGTCTTGAAAAAATAAAAATTTCAAAAGAAAAAAGAAAATTAGAACGTAATTTAATGAACGAAGAAATAAAAGATCCTTTAACACTAAAGGAACCATTTAATCAATTTACTCAACATGAAAAGTTCCAAGCTATCACGACTAGAACAAATACAATAAAAAAAAACCTAGAAAAAATCACTGCCGAAAAAAAAAAGTTAACTAAAAGATTTTATCAAAAAAGTTTAAAAAAAGAACAAAATGAATTAATCTATCACTTCTATTTTTTTAACTCTTTTATACAATTTTTTATTCAAAAAATATATAATTTTTTTCTTTTTTATACCGTCTTGAATTGTCAATTAATTAACCAACTAATTTCTGAAACAAGAGCAAACTTGATTTCGAAAAGGAGCTTTACCAATGACCAAAAGAAAAAAGGAAAAAAAAAAATTAACGAGTTCTCTCAATTATCACAAGCATATGTATTTTACAAAATATTACAGCAAAAACAAATTTTTAATCTACGGAAATTAAGACTTTTTCTTAATAACGATCAAAAAAAATTGCTTTTCATTAAAAAGAAAATAACGGAATTCTTTTTTATACAAATTCAAACAGAAATAAAAAATAAAAACCTTATACAAGTTAAAATAAACCAATGGAAAAATTGGTTACAAAGAACTGCTCAATATGATTTATCTCAGATTTTTTGCAAGGTAAATAAAAAAAGATGGCAAAATAAACTAAATATAGGATATAAATTTGACAAAATATATGTTAAAAAATGGCCTTTTAAGGAAATTCTAAAATTCACTACTTCAAAAAAAGTAAATGGTACTAACTTAAGATTAAAAGAACAAAATTTTGAAAAATGCTATAGATATGACTTATTATGCTCTAAATTTATTAATTTCAAAAAAAAACCTGTTGCCTTTTTTGATCAATTACCTATTTCATTATCAAAACGTCAACGGATTTCATTTAATATAAATATGTTGCAAAACTCCTTGTTTGCGTTAACAAAAGATATAGGCCGTAAAAATTTAATGGAACAATTCGCAAGGATGGATAGTCCATATATAGAAAAAAATATTGATAGAAAATTTTTAAGTTCAGAAATTGTTTCTTTTTCTCTTAAAAAAAAACAGAATATCAAATTATGGATTCCACTTACTTCAAAAAGTCATCTAAAACAAAATGATAATTATGAAGTACTGGAGGAGCTAGAATTATTAGCATTTATAAATCAAATTTTCAAAACGAAAAAATTTCTAATTAATTTTATTGAAAAAAAAACTCAATCTAACTCTAAGAATTTTTTAATTGATTGCTTGGGTCTAAATCAAAAACTATTAAATAAGCCTGTAACAAATCTAGAATTTTGGTTATTTCCAGAAGTTGTTATACTTTTTGATATCTATAACCTTAAACCTTGGATTATACAAACTCAATTACTACTTTCTAACTTATGTTTAAAACAACATTTAAAAAAAAGTAAAAATCAACTAAAAAGAAAACCTGATAACCAAAAAAACGAGGAAGTTAAAAACAAACAGAAAACGAAAAATCAAGAAAAGAGAGAAATAGAAGAAGATCCTCAACTAGCATATATAAAATCTTTCCTAAAAAACTATTTACTTTTTCAATTGCGAGGAGAGTATATTTTTAACAAAAGTAGTTTCAAAAATATCCAAATATTATGTCTTCTACTTCGACTAAGAAAGCAAAATAATGAACTATTATCTTCTATTAAAAGACAAAACTTAAATTTGTATATAATGCCAGAAATTGGTATAAAAGAGCTTACTTTGGAGGTGCTTGAGGATATAGGTGTTCCAGAATTTTTAAAAGAAAAAGCATTGAATTTTGAACCAATTCTTCTGTCAATTAACAAACATGGAAAATTTCTTATGTATCAACTCGTGAATCTTTCAGTAGTTAATAAACGTCAATATAAATACCCAATGAAAAAAAAAGAAAAAATAATGAAAACGAAAAATAAAAAAATTGTGGATTTTATTATTCCAGAACATATTTTATCATCAAGACGACGTCGACAATTCCGAATTTTATTTTGTTTGAATTCAAATGTAAAAAAATGGAAGGATACAGATCCCAACCTTTTAGTTTCTAGTGAAAAATGCAAGCAATTTAGAGACCAACAAAAAAGAAAGATTGATTTGTTTCTTTGGCCTAATTCTCGATTGGAAGATTTAGCTTGTATGAATCGGTACTGGTTTTATACTAATAATGGAAGTTGTTTTAGTATGTTAAGAATCCTAATGTATTTACCATTGAAAATTTTTTAAGAAAAATACTTAGCTATTTTCGTTTAACTTAATCACTTAGGTAATTCGAGTAGGAAAAAAATTTCTCTCTAACAAAGGATAAAAGAAATAATTAAATCTTCAGGTTTTGTATTGATTTTGATAGATTAAATCTATATTTAAGTATTTTAATTTTAAGTTTATCCTATGATAAAAACAATATATATTTCGGAAAAAGTAGACCGAGGATCTATTGAATTTCAAATAAGAAATTTTACGAAAAAAATATGCAAACTGACTGACCATTTAAAATTGCACAAAAAAGATTATTTATCACAACGAGGTTTGCGTAAAATGTTGGGAAAACGACAACGGCTATTAGTTTATTTGTTAAAAACCAATCGAACTTGTTATAACCATTTAATTTTGCAATTAAAACGTCGAGAGACACAAATCAATTTATCTTGAATTTGAAACGTTTTTCTTTATAACTTCTTTTTTTTTTTTATTTTCTAAAAAATATGATTACCTCATTGAATCCGCAGTATCAAATAAAAAATATTTTCATTTTGAACGAAAGATAATAATTCAAAGTTTTCTATCTTTTTTTTTATATAATAAATATAAATAGATCAAATGGCACATTCTGTAAAGATTTATGATACATGTATAGGGTGTACGCAATGTGTTCGAGCTTGTCCTACGGATGTTCTTGAAATGATACCATGGGAAGGCTGTAAAGCAAAACAAATTGCTTCAGCTCCAAGAACAGAAGATTGTGTTGGTTGTAAAAGGTGTGAATCAGCTTGTCCAACTGATTTCTTAAGTGTTCGAGTTTATTTAGGGTCTGAAACAACTCGCAGTATGGGTTTAGCTTATTAATAAGTTAAAAAAACTTTATTTAAACTTTTTTAAATAAACACGTGCTCTTTAATATTACGTTTTTGAGTTCAGAGCACGAGTTTTGGTTTGTCATCGGACTTTTTTTTATTTTTTTTCTAATCAAAATTATAAAGTTATGAATATTTAAGATAAAAATGAAATTATTATTTTTATGTAGAACTCGTTGTTAGTTATCTAGTAAATATTAATGAAAAAAACCGTAACTATGAAAACCTAGTCCTATTAAATTTACTCCAAAATAACATATCCAAATTATTAAGAAACCTATTGATGCGACAAGTGCGGATATAGTATTTGTAAAATTTTGATTTTTACGAATATGTAAATAAATTGTAAATACGAGCCAAGTAATAAATGACCAAATTTCTTTTGGGTCCCAACTCCAATATGAACCCCATGCTTCATTAGCCCAAACGGCTCCCGACACTAATCCTAGGGTTAAAAAAATAAACCCTAAACTAATAATCCGAGAACTCCAAAAATCCAATTCTTTACTTAATTGGCTCTTACAATAATTGTTAGCTAAACACAAAGAATTTGTTTTAAAAAAAAACTTTTGATTTGTTCGAAATATAACAACAAGAAATGATATGGATAATAAAGATCCGCATATAAGAATTGCATAACCCATTATCATCATACTTACATGCATTATTAACCATTCCGATTGCAGACCAGGTACTACTATTGAAATTGAATCTGGTTTTATTTCTTTTAAAAAAAACGAAGTAGCAAAAGCTTGGATAACCTTAATACTCAAATTTGTCACTTTGTATAAAAATTTTGTATTATTTCTGAAATATGGAATAGTTTGAATAAAACAAAAACTCCATGAAAAAAAAACAAATGATTCTGATAAATTACTTAAAGGAAAATGTCCCGAAGCAATGCAATGAATATATAAAAATCCAGTTAAACAGAAAAATGTAATTAAAATACTCGTATCTGAAGAATCAGATAGTTGTCCAATTTCATCAACTACAAAAAGTATAAAATAGAGTGAAATTAGCAATGAAATTAAAACGGTTGAAAAGGCACTATGAATTAGTATATGTTCGAAAATTGAAATTATCATAAAAAAATGCAGTTTATCTCGTTCTCTATAATAAAGAACTGCCTTTAAATTCCCTAAATTATATTTATTAGTGCCGCTACTCGGATTCGAACCGAGATGCACTAGCACTGCTTCCTAAGAGCAGCGTGTCTACCAGTTTCACCATAGCGGC